TAGCTTGTTTCCAATACTCAGCCGCTTGATCAAACCAAGCCTCTGCAATTTCGGAATCTCCCTGCCGAATGGCCTGTTCTCCCCGGTCGGAATAGGCGGGTAATTTCCTTCCCTTAGAACCGTACTTGAGAGTTTCCTACCTCATACGGCTCAGCAGTTAATTCTTTTGGTGTCCCATTTTTTTCGCGAGTTAACCAAAAGGGGTTAATTATATAAGTTTCAAACTTGAATTTTGATTACTAATCAGTTTTATCTTTTCTCCCACCTTCAGAAGAATAAAGCATAGGCATTTCACTATCTTTAGAATTTTCTGAAAAGTAACTATCTCGGTTTCATATATAAATTTTTATAGAATATTTGAAAAAGTCTTTTCTTTCTTATGAAGAAAAGACTTACTATCTTTGGGATCTGATGCTACACCGCTGCTCAATACCTTAGAGGATCAACTCTATTACATAAGTTGATTCCTAACTTTATATCTCATATTATGACATAAGCAAGCAGTTCTTATTGTATCGGCCAAAAATCTTGCTAATTGATCTTTACGGCGCTTCGCTATCAATTAGATCGTTTATCCATAGAATTCAAATATTAGGCATATCTATTTCTTCATATTTCAACTTCTATGAACTTTCTTTCTTTGCTACAGCTGATAAAAATCGTTATTTTGGACGATCCTATGTAGAAAGCCTATTTTTTTATAGTATTTACTAGCAGATTTGCTCTTTCTTTCCTTTTTTTTCTATAGTGGAGATAGTCGCACGTAATGACAGATCACGGCCATATTATTAAAAGCTTGTGGTAAGAACGGGTTTCGTTCTAGTGCCCGAAAATAATATTCTAAAGCTTTCGTATGTTCTCCGTTACTTGTGTGGATAAGGCCTATGTTATAGAGTATATAACTTCGATCATAGGGATCAATTTCTAGTCGCATAGCTTCATAATAATTCTGTAAAGCTTCCGCATAATTTCCTTCGGATTGAGCCGACATTCGTTACGGTCGTCTTCGATTCAAGGAATCTCCGTTCCAGAACCGTACGTGAGATTTTCATCTCATACGGCTCCTCCTTTATGTGCATAATGAAAAATAAAAATACATAGAATCAAAAAAGATTGAAATATTCTCATTATGAACTGAGTGGGGCTAGTGTTTTTACAAGAAATCTCTAGCCAACCTTCCTGCAAAAGATCTTTTCTTAACATCAATGATACTAGATAAAAATAAAATGGTAACCCCAACAATTTCTTTGTCCTCAACGCCACTTAATTTCTAGGAATTAGTCACTTCAACAGTCTTCGATGGTTATACGGGTATCAAAAGTACGAACAAGATGGATGTTTGTTGTCCCAACCATTCTTTTAGTCCTGATCTGAATAAGGAAAAGGGATAATTTATAACAAAGTTTTCGTCTTGTTGATTCCTGGATGTAGTGTTTCTTCCCCTATGCCGCCTATTGGTACTAGTGAAAGCGGGGTTGACCTGCAATACAGAACCTATAGGTGTAACCTTTCGCTTAATGCTAGAATTGACAATTGAAGCATCTGAGGCTGCATTAATCGAGGATACACGACAGACGGAATTGTTTTATTTACAAACTTCACCTTCAACAAGCGTAGATTTTTTTTTCTTTCTATCCCGACTAATGTGTCTTTCTCCTAAGATAAGACCAAGAGCGGTAAAAAAAAAAAAGAATAATCAAATCGCACCATCTCTGTAATAGGTAAATGCCTCTTTTTCTCCTGAAGTTGTCGGAATTATTCGTAATAAGATATTGGCTACAATTGAAAAAGTCTTATCAATAAAATTTCCATTTATACGAGATCTAGGCATAGGTAGCAATCCATTTTATAATTTCTTTTAATTACTTCTCGTGAGAAAATGATCCCACAAACAAAGGAATTGGACAGTACGAAATAACATAAAAACAGACTCATAAAAAAAAAAGATATGATTCTACTCAATTTTTTTTTTGACAGGAATCAATAAAAAATAAGAAATATTTGAATCGAATTAGATTTCATCCAAATGTTAGTAGTATAAGAATGAAGGGAACTATCCACTTTCATCGAAGTTGATGAATCAAAGAATTTCTCCTACAGATTAGGATAATTCGAGAAGTTTTGAGTCAATTATAATCCAAAAAGGAAAAATAATTGAATAATCGTTCTATGATATGATGAAAATAGAATAACCGCCCATTTTGTGTTGTATACATCGCAAGTATACAATCAAATAAAAAATATAAAAATACCTGGTATGATTCATAAATTTGTAATAGATCTATGGGGTAAAGGATTGTTGCTGAGATATCTAAAATTGGAAAGGAATTAAAAATTTTTATGAAAATGGAATCCTAGTCTAAATAGAATCATGATCTAAAGGTATCCATTAAGCATAGTATAAAAAAAAACGATCATTTGATTCGTTACAATTCATTAATTGAATCCGGTATCATAAAAAGAAGGGAGCGCGGTCTTCGGAAACATGAATAGATGTATATCTTTATTGTTTTTAACAATTTTTTTCAAAAAAAAAAATTATCTTTATACCCCAGCCTCAAAAAAGTCTTTCTTTGATGAAAAGTTTTCTATTTTTCTAGTTAGAAGTGATTCATTGTACGTACCTATCCAACAATCTAATATGAATGACTCGCGATTCACTCGGTTTCTGAGACATAATCATTATGGAGGAGAGATGGCCGAGTGGTTCAAGGCGTAGCATTGGAACTGTTATGTAAGCTTTTGTTTACCGAGGGTTCGAATCCCTCTCTTTCCGTACCTTCACCCAATTCACCAATGTTACTGACCACAATGTATCAAATCAAATAACAAAAGAACCATTATTCTATATCTTTGATAGAGATTCTCTATTCCTAATTTATGTGTTACGGAAAAGATTGGAAAGAGTGGACAAGGAATGAAAATATCCTCCTTATCTATATAATCTATATATAAAATATAAAACATGAATGGGAGAAAAATCCTTGGATCAAACCCCTATTTTTGGTTCCTTTACTTAGGCGAAAGGAGGGGCAAAATTTTCCCCTAACCTTTGTTATTTTAGTTAATTTTAGTTAGGTTTAAGTTTGACGAGAATAATATTCTACGACCAGCAATTCGTTTATTTTTAAACCAACCCATTTACTATCTATTATTTGATTGACCAATCCTTTATATTGGAGGGGTTGAAGAGTCAAATGCTTTGGTAATTCCTCATGGGCGGATGAATCAAGATAATTTTGAATCAGAGCTCTAGATTTTTGTTCATCCGTCGCTGTAATAATATCTCGGGGTTTGCAGCGATAACTTGGTATATCCACTATATGACCATTAACTAAAATATGTCTATGGTTAACTAATTGGCGGGCTTGAGGAATAGTCAAAGCCATACCCAATCGAAAAAGGATATTATCTAAGCGCATTTCAAGTAATTGTAGTAAAACCTGACCTGTTGACCCTTTGGCTTTTCCGGCGATACGAACATATTTAAATAATTGTCGTTCTGTAAGACCATAATGAAAACGCAATTTTTGTTTTTCTTCTAAACGAATACGGTATTGAGATTTTTTACCGGAGCGCGATTGATTTCTAAAAGCGCTTCCGGTTCTAGGCCTTTTACTAGTTAGTCCCGGTAAAGCCCCCAGACGGCGTATTTTTTTGAAACGAGGCCCTCGGTAACGTGACATAAAGACTCCTTATTTTATTGAAGTTTCATAAACCTAAATTAAAACTGAACTAACTGATAAATTGATAAATATGATAAATACGGCGAAATCTACTGTGTATTATAGTATTATATTACAAAGAATAATGAAATGAATTGTATCAATATCCGGTATTGTATATATAGATAAAATATATAGATATATAGATAAAGGGTCTTTTTCTTGATTTGTTTCGCGAAGATCTAACTACTCCAATTAAAATTCACAATTATTCATAATTGGAAGTTCTTACCGCATAATAAAAAGATTGGTGAACTTTTGAAAAAGGGAAAGAGGCCCTTTTAATATTCTTTGATTTCAAAAAGACATTATCAATCATGTAAAAAATCAAACAAATAGAGAAAAGCCGGCTATCGGAATCGAACCGATGACCATCGCATTACAAATGCGGTGCTCTAACCTCTGAGCTAAGCGGGCTCACATAACATAAATTGTACATGCATAGGAATTCCGTAAAGTATGCAATCTTAGCTATTAACTGCTCATTCTTAGCTATTCATAATTATAATTAATATAAATATAGAAAATATAGAAAAGAATAATATTATTTCAAATAAATATTGAATATTATTCTAATTTTATACATAATGATTAATGGAATATATCGATATATAATCTCCGTCTATAGATAATCTCTGTCTATTTATCAATTAAATATATATATATATGTTTATCCATAATCAATAGGTTAATTAAATAATAAGATTTTCTTTTTCATTTTCTAATTCAAATGTCATTTGAGATTTTTTTTAGTATTTTACTATGAAATTGAAAGAAATTCAAATTAGAGTTAAATTAGATCCAATTTGAATTTTATTCCATATTATATATTTCGATATATTTAGAATTCTAAATAGAATCTAATTATTAGAAATTATTAGATTAGAATCTTCATATTTATACATTTCTCATAAATTATATATTAATTTAATAAATGAAATGTAATAACTTTAAATGAAATGTAATAACTTTAATAGTAATAACGTTAATAGTAATAACGTTAATAACTTTCTGTTTTAGTTATGTTATAGAAAGTCTACCCCCCCCCAGAAAAGATAAAAAAAATGAAATAGAAAGACACAATCCCGATAAATGCAATCCAAATCATAATGAAATGTTACTTTGTTTTCATTCTGGAAGGGGAAGAAAAGACGAAAAAAAAAGAATCTACCGTTCAAGTATTAAAAATTGTACGATAAAATTAAGAGGAAGAGAGGCGTATAATATATATATGTGTTATATATAACATATATATTGAATTGCGGATACAGAAATGATAGAATCATTTCCGATTAGACCCAAATAGGGTCTCGAATAGAGATAAAAGAGGATAAAAAAGAAATGAAATAAGAGGAAAGACTTTTTCAATTTTCAATATAGGTTCGATATAGGAATCGTTATCTAATGAATTCAACGATTTCAACATAATCATAACAGAAATGCAAGAAAAAAGAGAATAATGAGATCCAAATCTCAAAACAAAAAAAGGGGATATGGCGAAATTGGTAGACGCTACGGACTTAATTGGATTGAGCCTTGGTATGGAAACTTACTAAGTGATAACTTTCAAATTCAGAGAAACCCTGGAATTAAAAATGGGCAATCCTGAGCCAAATCCCGTTTTCCGAAAACAGAGGTTCAGAAAGCGAGAATAAAAAAGGATAGGTGCAGAGACTCAACGGAAGCTGTTCTAACACTACCATGACTGCGTTGCATTAGCAAAAGAATCCTTCTGTTAAACCCCCATAAAGGCTAAACCCGTATACATACGTATACATACTGAAATACTATCTCAAATGATTAATGATGACCCGAATCCGTATTTTTTATAAAAATAATGAAAGATTTGTTATGAATCGATTCAAAGTTGAAGAAAGAATCGAATATGAATTGATCAAATCATTCACTCCAGCGTCAGATAGATCTTTTGAAGACTTGATTAATCGGACGAGAATAAAGATAGAGTCCCATCCTGCATGTCAATATTGACAACAATGAAATTTATAGTAAGAGGAAAATCCGTCGACTTTAGAAATCGTGAGGGTTCAAGTCCCTCTATCCCCAAAAAGGCCCGTTTGATTCCCTAATTATTTATTCTTTCTGTTCGTTAACGATTCAAAATTTGTTATCTTTCTCATTTATTTTACTCTTTTACAAACAAATGGATGCGGGCTAATTTTTTTTCTTATTCTTATTAAAAGTCTTGTGATAGATATGATACGCGTACAAATGAACATCTTTGAGCAAGGAATCCCCGGTTGTATGATTAACATATCCATATCATTACTCGTACTCAAACTTACAACGTCTTCTTTTTGAAGATCGAAAAAAATTCAGGGCCTGGTAAACCTTTGTAATACCCTTTTTCCTCTTTTTTTTAATTGACAGAGATTCAAGTCATCTAGTAAAATGAGGATGATACGTCGGGAATGGTCGGGATAGCTCAGCTGGTAGAGCAGAGGACTGAAAATCCTCGTGTCACCAGTTCAAATCTGGTTCCTGGCACATGATTAATTTGTATAAGTGTCTATTCTACAAATTCACTTAATTGATATAGATCAACATACATATACATTAATAGTATAAGATCATGATACATATTTATCCATCTAGTTGAGGTGTCTAGATCCTTTATCGATGAGTAAAGAGTATATGTATGATATAAAAAAGTATATTATATCAAAGTATGTAAAAAATAAAAAAAGAATTAGATTAGGTTTCCTTTTCTTTTTTATTTGTTCATACTGTGTCTCTTCGCGGTCAAAAAGAATGTTAATACGTCATACATATTCAAATAAATTAGTTCGTTAAAACACCTAAAAGTCTAGTCTAGAGGAGTTGAAAGGTGAGAATAGCCAAGTATAATCTTTCCATTCCATTCCATTTACTTCGATTTGATTTCGCTATAGTGTAATAAGTATATAGACTACTTTTATCGCTCTTATACAATAAAAAAATATCTCGGTTTCATCCCACTTTGGATTCTCTCTAAAAAAGGAATTCGAAATAGAGTTTTCATTTTTTGTTTAGAATTTAGAATTAAAAAATTCTAAATTGAAATTAATTTTGATTATTTATTATATTGTATATTTATATTGTAATGTATATTGGAATATATATTTCTATTTTTTTTTCTAGGGCTATACGGACTTGAACCGTAGACCTTCTCGGTAAAACAGATCAAACTTATTATTATCAAAATGATTCAAACTGTTTCAAAAACCCAACATGCATTTTTTTGCATTGGGCTCTTTCATTAACTGATATAAATATCAGTGAGTCTACCATATTTTTTCTTGACAGAAAGATAAGGAGATGGCTCCGTGTGCTCTAATTCCTTATTTTGATTCCGATCCAGGAGCACTACCAAAGTGTTTCAAAGAAGGGTTATCCTGACGTAGGTCTGCTTTTTGCCTAGATCAATTGAAACCTAAGTTAAATGGAGTCTCTATCGCCCTGCTTAAAGAATCAAATATGAAACTTCATACACCTTAAAGTTCATAGAATAGGACGAAAAGAGATTTTTTGAGGTCCCTATACTCATTCATTATGCCTAGCATTGAATAGACTGGGTATTCACCTTATCAATATCTCAAATCAATGACGGGTTCTATTGAGCACCTAAATGGGCACCCAAATCAGACCGAACTTTTTGTCAGGCTATTGTTCTCTTATTTTTTTCCTAAAATAAAAGTCATGGAGTAAGACATCGACTTCTTAACTTAATAAGTTAACTTAATAAGATCAATTCTTTTGATTACAGACTCCTCTGAAA